TTTGTACTGTATCTTAGATGAATCTTGTTTCTTCCCTCCGTTAATTCCCCTAGATTTTACATTTTAGTTTTTCAACTAACTAATTGAACCTTTTCGAATATTTTCTTTATAAAGTCTTAATCTTGTTCTTTTTATTTACTTTAAAAAGAGGAGATACAGTATAAAAAATAAAAAAGGAAGAGGAAACAGAATCCCTTTCTTTTATATATTTTAAATATTCTTTACCCATCTATAAAATAGATGGGGTCTATCTCTAGACACCTCAATCAACTAAGTTACGTATGTGTCATGTAGACTATTAACGAATATGTAGATCGATGCATATTCATTAATTGATCGAATCGATACTATGCAAATGATTCATATGCCAGGAACCAGATTTGAACTGGTGACACGAGGATTTTCAGTCCTCTGCTCTACCAGCTGAGCTATCCCGACCATTCCCCAAACATCATCTACTCATTTTATTTTAGTAGATAATGGGAGTCTATGTCAAACCAAAGGATGAAAAAAAGTATTAATAAAGGATTATATTATATAGGTCCCGGAATTGATTATTGTATCTTATCTTCAATAAAAGTTCGAAGATTGAATCGAATACAAGTAATTCGATGGTATGGATTATGAACCATTCAAATGATTATTCTTTGTTCAAAGATTTTTATTTGTACATGTATCCTTTATATCACATATTGTGATAAGAGCAAAAAATTTCCATATTTGTGAAAGAAAAAAAAGAAGAAATGAGGAAGAGGACCAATTTTGAACCGTTAACGAAAAAAGAGTATTACTAGTTAGGGAGTAAAAAGAACTTTTTTGGGGATAGAGGGACTTGAACCCTCACGATTTCTAAAGTCGACGGATTTTCCTCATACTATAAATTTCATTGTTGTCAGTATTGACATGTAGAATGGGACTCTATCTTTATTCTCGTCCGATTGAGCAGTTCGTACAAAAAAAAGGATCTATCAGACCATGGAGTGAATACTTTGATAATTTAATATTCTTACATTTTTTCCTAGACAAAAGGTAAAAAAGACATATTTGCCCGTCATTAATACGTTTTTTTATTTTTGAGAATATTTTAGTACGTATTTATCTAGATATAGGGTTCTTCTTCATCTTTTTTTTGCAGTTTTTATGGAAGAATTCTTATAATAATACAGTAAACTCCATTTGTTAGAACAGCTTCCGTTGAGTCTCTGCACCTATCCATTATTTATTCTCGCTTTAATAATTTTTTTTTTTTTTTACTTTTTGAAAACAGGAGTTGGCTCAGGATTGCCCATTTTTATTAATTCCAGGGTTTCTCTGAATTTGAAAGTTCTCACTTAGTAGGTTTCCTTACTAAGGCTCAAGCCAATTAAGTCCGTAGCGTCTACCAATTTCGCCATATCCCCCTTTTTCAGACTCGGATCTTGGTGTGATGTCCTTTTCATTTAATTGATTCTATTAGTATTTTTTTGATTCTTTCATTTCGGCCGGAACCGTTGAATTCATTTAGCGAAAAATTCATATGCCGAAAGCCTTTTCCTTTTTTTCTATTTGTTGTCATCTCTAGCGGGAGTTCAGATTTGATCCAATCCGAAATGATTCTATCATTTCTGTATCTGCAATTCAATAGGAATGGATATCTATTATAATATATACGACCTCTTCGTTTTCCCAGACAATTGGTAATACTCAAAGGGTCGATTCTTTTTTTCATCTTAGTTTACGAATGAAAGGCGTGGAATGTCTTATTCTGATCGGAATTGCATCTTTTCTATTTTTTTTTTTCTAATTTTAGTAGAATATTTTTCTATTTTTTTATTTGAATTCATGAATAACTGAATGAATTGAATTATGATTCATTATGTAAATGGAATTATGAATTTATAATTCCAACTAATAAACTAATATTAATTACTAATAATTAAATAGATGTTCAATATTTTATTGAATTTTGTATTTGATTCATATTTTGAACTATTTCAGAAAATAAATTGTATTCAAATGAAATTCTTAAATTATTATTATCTTAGAGCGATATCTTATATAATAATGGATCTTGTAATTATGTAATTATAATTGATAAAATATAATTATTTTGATTTATTTGAATTCAAGATTCATTATTTAATTCAGATATTTTTTATTAATAAAAAAAGATAAACGTATCGTATAATGCTAATATGTTATAAATAGCAATAAATCAAAATAAAATGATAAAAGAAATTACTATTGATCATTATAATAATTGTTATCTTATATATTATACTCAATTCAATATTGATTTGAAATTGGATTTTTATCATTTATTTCATACATAAATGAGATAAATAATCGAATATTAATGAGTATATAGTTTCTTTAATTTCTACGTATGTACAATGTCTGTTATATCAGCCTGCTTAGCTCAGAGGTTAGAGCATCGCATTTGTAATGCGATGGTCATCGGTTCGATTCCGATAGCCGGCTTTTCTTTATTTGTTCGACTTTTTTTATATGATTAATAATGGTTCTTTGAAATAATAAATAAAATACTAAAGATACCCTTTCCCGTTTCACTAATCTATTCTTTAGATTGTCTAAATTTCCAACTATGAATAAAAGTTTATTTTCTTAAATTGCTGCAGAAAAAGGAGAATCAGTAAAAGGACGCTTTATAAATTGATTAATTTTATTATAATATTTTAATTTTGAATTCTATTTAGATTATAGTTATATATTATCGAACTAGAACTTCGAAAAAAAAAAATATATATATATAGCATAAAAAATGCAAAATACAAATAAAAAAAGATATAAATATAATAAATAAAAAGAAAAAGATTATTATAATATGAATATTTATATTATAGAATTCTAATAATTAACATGAATAGAATAACGAATCAAAAATTACAATAATAAAATAAGCTAAAAGGTAGTTTGGATATTTATAAAATTCCTCCCATTTCCTCTCATTATTTGTACAATACTTCAGGAAATTTTGCTTCATTTAGTTTAGCTTTAATTTAGGTTTATTTTTCAAATGAAATATCAATAAAAGGAGTCTTTATGTCGCGTTACCGAGGGCCTCGTTTCAAAAAAATACGCCGTCTGGGGGCTTTACCGGGACTAACTAATAAAAGGCCTAAAGGTGGAAGTGATCTTAGAAATCAATCGCGTTCCGGGAAAAGATCTCAATATCGTATTCGTCTAGAAGAAAAACAAAAATTACGTTTTCATTATGGTATTACAGAACGACAATTACTGAAATACGTTTGTATTGCCAGAAAAGCAAAAGGGTCCACAGGTCAAGTTTTACTACAATTACTTGAAATGCGTTTGGATAACATCCTTTTTCGCTTGGGTATGGCTCCGACGATTCCTGGAGCCCGCCAATTAGTTAATCATAGACATATTTTAGTTAATGGTCGTATAGTAGATATACCAAGTTATCGTTGCAAACCCCAAGATCTTATTATGGCGAGGGATGAACAAAAATCAAAAATTCTCGTTCAAAATTATCTTGATGCATCCCCCCGCGAGGAATTGCCAAAACATTTGACTCTTCACCCATTCCCCTATAAAGGATTAGTAAATCAAATAATAGATAGTAAGTGGGTTGGTTTGAAAATAAATGAATTGCTAGTCGTAGAATATTATTCCCGTCAGACTTAAACCTAACTAAAAGAAACTCAAAAAAGTTCGGACAGTTTTGTCCCTTTCACCAAAGTAAGGGGTTTGCTCCGTATTTTTCTCACACTCATGTATCATAAACATAGATCGGTAGAGAGGTTTTTATTCCTTGTCCACTTTTTCCAGTATTTTACATATTCCAGCAATTAGAAATATTAAAATAAAAAAAAGAATTGAACTTTTATAAGTATAATACTTTTTGAAAACTAAAAATGTTATCTCTTGTTTTTTTCTTTTTTTTTTGGTCAAGAATGTTGATGAATGGGGTGAAGGTACGGAAAGAGAGGGATTCGAACCCTCGGTAAACAAAAGCCTACATAGCATTTCCAATGCTACGCCTTTAACCACTCGGCCATCTCTCCTATAACAATGATTATGATCCAGAAACCAAATAAATAGCGAGTAACCCATATTTCATATTCATACTCGATTCTTATTTGGATAGATCAATTTTTTCTAAAAATATTTTGTTTAAGACTCAGGAGATTCAAATCAAAAGGTTTTTCTTTTTTTGTGTTGGAACGGCTCAACTGATGGATGAGTTTCTCTTTTTTATACTTTTGAGTCTATAGCTATAATTAATAGATATCTTTACATCATGATTCTATTGAAACTTCAACTACGATTACATACAAATTTGCAAATTCCTTTCTAGTTTGAAAGTTCTCATCAAAAAATACCTTACTCCATAGATCTATCCAAAATTAATGAATCATTACCGGTATATTACGATTTGATTGTATACTCATTATGTCCACAACATAACATAGATGATTCTATTTACAGCATAGAAAAATTATTTGATTCTTCAGCTTTGATGAGAACGCTTCATTGATATTGGTATACTACTACATTTTTATTTGTATGAATTCAAATCGTATTCAAATAGTTAGTATGAATTCCTGCATAAAGGAGCAATTTTTTATTTGAGTACGAGTAGGCGTAGTAGGCTTTTTTTTTAATGAATCTTTTTTATGCTATTTCGTATTGTACAATTCCTTTGCTTGTGGGATCATTTTTCCACGAGGGTAATGAGAAGAATTATAGAATGGATTGATACCTATGCCTAGATCGAGGATAAATGGAAATTTTATTGATAAGACCTTTTCAATCGTGGCCAATATCTTATTACGAATAATTCCAACAACTTCAGGAGAAAAAGAGGCATTTACCTATTACCGAGATGGTGTGATTTGATTTTTATTATTTTTTTTTTACCCGAGTTTTACGATAAAAATATATCATTCATGATTATCTGATTGGGGATATAAATAAAAATATTATATATAATTATATATTTTTTATATATTATTGAATTCTTGAAAGAAATCCGCGCTTATTGAAGGTGAAGTTTCGAAATTGAACAACTCCTTCTGTCGTGTATCCCCGATTGACGCAGCCTCAGATGCTATGCTTCTATTATTGATTTTAGTATTGAGCGAAAGGTTACACCTATAGGTTCTACTGGGCAATCCTACTCTACTAGTACCAATAGGCGGCATAAGGAAAAAAGCACTACACCTAGGAATCAACAAGACGAAAACTTTGTGAAAAATGACTTACCCTTTTCCTGCCTTATCGGGATTGGGACTAAAAATAATGGTTAGGACAGCAAACATCCATCTCGTTCGTACTTTGGATACCCGTATAACCATCGAAGACTGTTGAAGTGACTAATTCCTGTAAATTCAGGGGCGTTAAGGACAAAGAAATTGTTGGCGTTTCCATTTCTATTTAGTATTAACACGTTTGTTGTTAACAAAAGCTCTCGCGCAAGAAGGTTGGCTAGAGATTTCTTGTAAAAACACTAGCCCCGCTCAGTTCATAATGAGAATAAAAAATCTATTGAATAAAAAAAGATTGAAATATTCGTATTATGCATATTAAGGGAGGAGCCGTATGAGATGAAAATCTCACGTACGGTTCTGGAACGGAGATTCTTTGAATCGAATGACGACCGTAACGGATGTCAGCTCAATCCGAAGGAAATTATGCGGAAGCTTTACAGAATTATTATGAAGCTATGCGACTCGAAATTGATCCCTACGATCGAAGTTATATACTCTATAACATAGGCCTTATCCACACAAGTAATGGAGAACATACGAAAGCTTTAGAATATTATTTTCGGGCACTAGAACGAAACCCCTTTTTACCACAAGCGTTTAACAATATGGCCGTGATCTGTCATTACGTGCGACTATCTCCACTATAGAAATAAAAAAGGAAAGAAAAACCAAATCTCTTAGTAAATACTAAAAATAAAATAGGCTTTCTACATATGCATCGTCTAAAACAACGATTTTTATGAGCTGTAGCAAAGAAATCGACTTCGAAATAGGAAGTGAAGAAATAAGGTATGCCTAGATACTTTTTTCTATGGATAAAAGATCTAATTGATAGAGAGGAAACACCGTAAAGATCACTTAACAAGGTTTTGGGCCAATACATAAGACATTAAGAACTGCTTACTTATGCCATAATATCAGACAGATCAAAGTTAGGAATCAGCTTCTGTAATAGAGTTGATCTACTAAAGTCTTGAGCAGCGGTGGAGGGTCAGATCCCAAAGATAGTAAATCTTTTCTTTCTTATGAAGGAAAGCTTTTTTAAAAAATTCTATATTATATTCGAATAGATATATATTCTAGAATATCTAGATATAAATATCGTAATTTCGATATGAAACCGAGATAGTTACCTTGCAGAAAATGCTAAAAATAGGTGGAAATTACTATGCTTTAGTCTTCTGAAGGTAGGAGAAAAGATAAAACAAAAATGAATTGGAACTCCAAATTCAAGTTTGAAACTTATGCAATTAAACTCTTTTGGTTAACCCGAAAAATGGGATAGATATACGAGAAATATAATTCAGTTCGATAAATCAAACGGACACCAAAAGAATTTACTGCGGAGCCGTATGAGGTAGGAAACTCTCAAGTACGGTTCGAAGGAAAGGAATTGACCCACCTATTCTGACCGGGGAGAAGAGGCCATTCGACAGGGAGATTCGGAAATTGCCGAGGCTTGGTTCGATCAAGCCGCTGAGTATTGGAAACAGGCTATAGCGCTTACTCCTGGTAGTTATATTGAAGCGCATAATTGGTTGAAGATCACGAGGCGTTTCGAATAAAAGTTCTTATTTATAATTTTACTATTTGTTAGGATTCATGTTGGACCCATCCATCAAAAAAATGGGATCATTCCTCTAGGAAGAACCAATAAAAGAATTTCATTATATCCCTTCTCAGATCGTTCTCTTTTGTATAGGATTTCGTAGAGATAAAGAATACACAGTTCGAGTACAGAATATATTTATTTAATTTCTGCTATTAGTTATTAAAACTAATTACAATTTAATTACTACTAACATAATTTTTCATTATTTCATTCTAAATAACATTATTCAAGAATTTAATTGAAAAAAAAAAAAGAATAAACGAATGGAAAAGATAAATCAAATATTTTCGACTGACTAAATATAGATACCGATATTTTTCTTAGTAATGACGAAACTCATTAATGACTGTTAGCGGGATTTGCAATTTGTTTATTTGAAATAGAGTAACAGTAGTTATTCAGATATTCTAGTTATTTATGTAAAATATTCGATGTAAAAAATTAAGGAACTCTGTTTAAGACCTTCTAATTGAGATAGGAATACGCTAAGTAGCACAAAAAAAATTGTTTTTTACGTCAATCCAAAATCCAAAAAAGTTTTTAGACTCTTAAAAGAGTCCGTTGAGCGCCTCGTGGTTATGTCATAATAGATCCGAACACTTGCCCTGGATCGACTTCCAGATCATAATTGTTCTAGTGAATAACTAAATAAAA